AGCAATGTGAAGAAATGACCTTAAATCTTTGTGTATTGACCCCTAATCGAATTGTTTGGGATTCCGAAGTGCAAGAAATCATTTTAGCCACAAATAGTGGCCAAATTGGCGTATTACCAAACCATGCTCCTATTGCTACAGCTGTAGATATAGGTATTTTGAGAATACGACGGAAGGATCAATGGTTAACAATGGCTCTGATGGGTGGTTTTGCGAGAATAGGCAATAATGAGATCACTGTTTTAGTCAATGATGCAGAAAGGGGTAATACTATTGATCCACAAGAAGCTCAGCAAACTCTTGAAAAAGCCGAAGCTAATTTCAGAAAAGCGGAAGGAAAGAGACAAATAATTGAGGCAAATCTAGCTCTCCGACGAGCTAGGACAAGAGTAGAAGCTGTCAATGTGTTTTGATAACTCGTTAGCGTTAGTGCATTCGATTAATCAAAAAAGTTCTGTTTCTAAACAAACCCTATTTTGATTGGATTCACTCGGAAGAATCCAATCAAGCCGAATTCAATCCAATAAATCGTAATCCAATTTGGATCCAACACAATTCAACAATGAAATAAAAAAAAAAAAAAGAAAACAAAAATTAACGAAGCGCGGAAAAAACTTATTAAATACCATTGACTCAGGTATCTAATAAGGTAGACCTACTATTGGATTTGAACCAATGACTCCCGCCGTATGAAAGCAATACTCTAACCACTGAGTTAAGTAGGTCACTTATGACCCCAAATAGACCCAAAGGTAGCTCATCCCATCGATGGATTATAAATATCATATTCCTTATAAGCAATAATAATGTAACCAATCTTATCCAAAAATACAAAAATGGAAGAGGTAGTATTCACCTTGACAAGAAATGAAATCCAGGATAAAATAGACATCACAAGCACTAACAAAGACTAAGGGCTATAGCTCAGTTGGTAGAGCACCTCGTTTACACGCGCGCCAAGGTTTTTCAGGGGACTCCATCATCCACTCAAATACAAATAAATGTATCTTATTGAGCAATCGATGTCTTACTCCATAACTTTGAGAGAACAATAGCATGACAAATGGTTTGGTCCGATTTGAGTGCCCCCAAACAGACCTCATCTGTGATTTGATATCTTGATAAGTGATAAGGTGAATACCAGTACACTCAATGCTAGCCATAATGGGTATAAGGGCCTCAAGAAACCTCTTTTCGTCTGATGAACTTTACGGTGTATGAAGTTTCATATTTTCTTTTTTACCCCGAACGATAGAGATCTCATTAAATTCAAACCATATAACCCAGAGGCAGACCTACGTCAAAAATACACCTTTGAAACACTTTGGTAATGCCCCTCCTAAATTTTGAAATTTCAATTCAATAATGAATCGGAGCACATGGAACCCTCTCCTTATCTTATTTATATATTAAGTAAGCAAATTTCTATATTAAGAAAAAAGATGGTAGATTGGCTGATATTTCTCTCAGTTAATGAAAGAGCCCAATGCAAACAAAATGCGTGTTGGGTTTTTGAAACAGTTTCGATCATTTTGATAATAAAAAGTTTGATTTGTTTTACCGAGAAGGTCTACGGTTCGAATCCGTATAGCCCTAGAACCATAGAAAATCGAAATGTGTTTCAGTTTCAAGGGATCGAATCTCTACCGTAGAGAACCAACCCTTCGTCATTAATTTCATCTTTGAAGGGAGCAATCCCATAGGGATTTGCCTGCGCACAACTAAGAACCAAACTTAAGTGAATAAGTGAATGATATTTATTTTCTTTGGTATAACCAATCTTAATAAATTGACGAATAGAATTTTTTTTTCTTTTTTGGGCATTTCGATCTTAGTCCGATTTTCTTTGTTTTGGCATCTTCCATTTCCCGGACTTTACCCCCCATTAGTATATTCGGCCGGATAAACTTGCTAGTGATGTAGACCCAATGGACCGAGGCTTGGTTACAATTTCGCATCCGGTATTAGATGTTTGCTCTATTTTTTGTTGTTGATGCGTTTTTTCTTTATCCCTAATGAGTTGGAATGTATTGGGTGTATCCATATTTATAGAAGCTTTCATTTTGTTTCTTATCTGAATTCTCGGTTTAGTTTATGTTGTGCATGGGGAAAGAAAGCATTGAAATGGGCTTCGCTCTTGAATATTCCTTCAGACAAGAACTAAAAATAAAAAAGATTGAAAAAGTTCGTAAGTACAAAAAATTTCCTTGACTTGATGGAACGGCCACCAATTCAGTTATTACACCTCGATTAATATTTATTTTTAATTGGTCAACACTGTGTAGTTTCTGGCCACCTCTCTCTGGTACCTGTTGTTGTTTTATTGCATTTGCTTCACTACAAAAAAAGGCTTTCGATTTGACTTTGATCGTTATGGACTAATGAGGCCTAAATTCCTGTAGATGTCTATTTTCCGGGGTGTCCCCCTAAACCGAAAGCAGTTCTAGATGCTATAACAAAATTTCGTACAAAAAAATCACTTGTAGAAAGATATACTTAGGTTTCAACAAAAAAATCGGTGTTTTGCGACCAATCACAAGTTTCATTTTGGACGCAGTATTAATATTGTCAATTCTGATCAAAGATTTCTCTATCAACCCACCTCGACTTTAGTTTTGGCCCACCTACTGAAACCTTTTTCAATCGAATTTCATTTTAGAAACTTGATTGAAAAATTTAAGAAATCCTAGCCATCTCTAAAATAGATAGGATTTAGATCGCCAAGATAGATAAAGATAGAGAAAAGTATGTATTAAGATCGAGATTCGAAATCACTTGCCCAAATTAACCCTGTGCCAGGAACCAGATTTGAACTGGTGACACGAGGATTTTCAGTCCTCTGCTCTACCAACTGAGCTATCCCGACCATTCACAGCGGAGTATCCCATACTTACTTATTTTAGTATTTTATTCGCTGCCTGGGGTCTATGTCAATTAAAGGAGATTCCAAAGTTTTCTCCAAGTCCTGTAAGTTTTTTGATCTTAAAAAAAACAAAGACAACTTTCGAAGTTGCAGTCGTAGTAAAGCTAGTGATTGTGAATCATTTAACATTTGAAGCGGGATTTTTTGCTAATGTATTCGATTGTTAGAAGAGAAAGTCATTTACGCCCAACTCCGTTTGGCAAAGAATCTGCAAGAGAAAGCAGTTTGGAACTCTGGCTAGGATAACTAGTTTGGGAGTCAACTTTTTTGGGGATAGAGGGACTTGAACCCTCACGATTTAAAAAGTCAACGGATTTTCCTCTTACTATAAATTTCATTCTTGCCGGTAGTGACATGTAGAAGGGGACTCTATCTTTATTCTTGTCCGATTGATCTGGTCTTAAAAAGGTTTATCGGACTAGGCTAGGGAGTGAATGAGTTGATCTATTTTTTATTCAATGTCTAATGAATTGACATTGACACCAATTCTTCTATTTTTTCATCTGTAAAAAAGATACAGTTATAGATTCGGGCCAGCATTAATATCTTAATTATTAAATGAATTATTAATAATAGTATTCTCTAGAATAGCGAGGTGTATCCTTGATCCTTTCTGATCTTTCGACAGTAAGATTCTTCTCTCGGTGCACCCATTTATTAGAACAGCTTCCATTGAGTCTCTGCGCCTATCCTATCCTTTTTTTTTATGAACCTTTCTTTTTCGAAAACAGGATTTGGCTCAGGATTGCCCCTTTTTAGTAATTCCGGGGTTTCTCTGAATTTGAAAGTTCTCACCTAGTAGGTTTCCATACCAAGGCTCAATCCAATTAAGTCCGCAGCGTCTACCGATTTCGCCATATCCCCCTTTGCTTTTGTTTTGAAATTAGGATCTTATTCTATTATAATCGAATTACTTGTTTTGTCTTGTATTTATATTTAAACTGGAACCCTTGAGTTTATTATATAGGGAACTAGTTAAAAAACCGATTTTATTTTCCTATTTCTTTCCCTATAGATATAAGAGAACCTGTATTTGATACAATCAAATTGGATTTTATTATTTCTGTATCATGAATTCAATATTCAATATAGATTGAGATAGAATATATATTGATATATACTATATATATTATATAATATATGTAAAATCTGCTGGTACCTTTTTCACATGTTCCATATCGATTCTTTTATGTATTTCTAGAAAACACTATACATATAGTGTAGTGAGTTCCTCTGCATAGAAAATTTCTCTTATGTGGGCCCGCTTAGCTCAGAGGTTAGAGCATCGCATTTGTAATGCGATGGTCATCGGTTCAATTCCGATAGCCGGCTTTTTGAGATTTTTCATTTTTTTTATTCACTACGCACTTTTTGAAAAATGGATAATATCCCTTTGAAATCAAAGACTATTGAAAAAGTTTCTTCCCCCCTTTCCAAAATCCATGAATTTTTTAAGGTCTAGGAACTCCCAACGATGTCAGAAAAAGTCTCTTTTCGAGTTATATAAATATATAACATATAATATAGATTGACTTTTTCTATAAAATGAAATGATTCGAAAGAAAAAAAGGAGTTCTTATGTCGCGTTACCGAGGTCCTCGTTTCAAAAAAATACGTCGCCTGGGGGCTTTACCAGGACTAACTAAAAAAAGTCCTAAATCCGGAAGTGATCTTAAAAATCAATTACGCTCCGGTAAAAAATCTCAATATCGTATTCGTCTAGAAGAAAAACAAAAATTGCGGTTTCATTATGGTCTTACGGAACGACAATTAATTAAATACGTTCGTATCGCCCGAAAAGCAAAGGGGTCAACAGGTCAAGTTTTACTCCAATTACTTGAAATGCGTTTGGATAACATCCTTTTTCGATTGGGCATGGCTTCGACTATTCCCGCAGCTCGCCAATTAGTTAACCATAGACATATTTTAGTAAATGGGCGTATAGTCGATATACCAAGTTATCGCTGCAAACCCCAAGATATCATTACGGCAAAAGATGAACAAAAATCCAGAACTCTGATTCAAAATTCTCTAAACTCTTACCCGCATGAAGAAGTGCCAAGCCATTTGACCCTGCGACCATTCCAATATAAAGGATTAGTCAATCAAATAATAGATAGTAAATGGTTTGGTTTGAAACTAAATGAATTGCTAGTCGTAGAATATTATTCTCGTCAGACTTAAACCTAAAAGAACAAAGACAAGTTTGATCGAGATTTTATCACCTTTTTTTTGTATCAGATATTTCATATTTTTTTACAGAATTCTTCCTAGTTTACGTGTCAAGGCAACCGGACTAGAGAATCGATAGCAACGAAAAGTCAACTAAGGATCCCCGTTGTTAGTTGATCGGGTGTTAAAAGGGGTCTACTATCTATTAAGGGAAGGTAAGGTACGGAAAGAGAGGGATTCGAACCCTCGGTAAACAAAAGCCTACATAGCAGTTCCAATGCTACGCCTTTAACCACTCGGCCATCTCTCCTACATTAGGAACCAAAAAACGAGTGAATAGCGAGTTTGTCATATTCCAGGCTAGGGATATGTACGTCCAATCTATTTTCAATATATTCAATTCACTATTAATTATCACTAGTAATTCTTATTAATTGTAATTATATTTCAAATAATAATTATTACAAATAAAAAGACAATTTTTCATCAATTCTCAAAGCAAAGTAAAAAAAAAAGCTCGTTATTTTGAGGTAAGAGACCTGGAGTTTCTTACGAAAATTTTTTCAACAAAAAGAAAAAAAGAAGCGAGGTTATTCGATTTTCATCATAGAATGATTATTCGATCTTTTTCTTCTTTGTATCATTATTCTGTAACTTCAATGAAATCAGAATAGTTCGACTACGAGATTAGGATCAAATCCAATGGTGTTAAAATAGTTCTTATCTTATCGATTCCTGTCAAAAAGGAATAATTGGAATAGAAGACAAGACATAATCTTTTTTTTGTTTAATCTTTTGTTATTTTATGTTATTTCGTACTGTACAATTCTTTTTTTTTTTTTTCGTGGGATTATTTTCCCACGCGAGGAAATGAAAAGACTTAGAGAATGGATTACTAGCTATGCCTAGATCGCGGATAAATGGGAATTTTATTGATAAAACATTTTCAATTGTAGCCAATATCTTATTGCAAATAATTCCGACAACTTCAGGAGAAAAGGAGGCATTTACCTATTACAGAGATGGTGTGATTTGATTCTTTTTTTTTTTTCATTTCGCTAGTTCTTACTAGAAAGATGAAAGGTAGGTGATTTGTGAAAATATATATATATATAATAGAATATATACGCTTGCTGAAGGTGAAGTTTGTAAATAGAACAATTCCTTCTGTCGTGTATCCTCGATTAATGCAACCTCAGATACTATCTTTCAATTTTCGATTATCGTATTTAGCGAAAGGTTACACCTATAGGTTCGGGAAATCCTACTCGACTAGTGCCAATGGACAGCATAAGGGAAGAAGCGCTACACCTAGAAATCAACAACACAAAAACCTTGGTATAAATGACCCCCTACTTTTTGTTTGTATTGTTATTGGGTTCGGGACTAAAAGAATGGTTGGGGCAACAAACATCCATCTCGTTCGTACTTTGGATATCAATAGAACCATCGAAGGCTGTTGAGGTGACTAATTCCTGGAAATTAGTAGGCGTTAAAAACAAAGAAATTGTTGGAGTTTAGATCTAATCTAGTCCCAAGTGGTAAGAAAAACGAAAAGATCTCTTGCAGGAAGGTTGGCTAGAGATTTTTTGTAAAAACACTAGCTCTGCTGAGTCCATAATAAAAATATTATTCGATTTTGTGATTTCAGGTATTATTCGACTTATGCACATAAGGGAGGAGCCGTATGAGATGAAAGTCTCGCGTACGGTTCTGTAACGGAGATTCTTTTAATTGAATTGCGACCGTAACGAATGTCGGCTCAATCCGAAGGAAATTATGCGGAAGCTTTACAGAATTATTATGAAGCTATGCGACTCGAAATTGATCCCTACGATCGAAGCTATATACTCTATAATATAGGTCTTATCCATACAAGTAATGGAGAACATACGAAAGCTTTGGAATATTATTTTCGAGCACTAGAACGAAATCCATTCTTACCACAAGCTTTTAATAATATGGCCGTGATCTGTCATTACGTGCGACTATCTTCACTATAGAAATCGAATAAAAAAAAAGGCTTTCTACATACGCATCGTCTAAACTAACGATTTTTATCAGCTGTAGCAAAGAAAGAAACTTCACAGAAAGTGAAATATGAAGAAATAAATATACCTAGCTACTTTGTCTATGGATAAAAAAAAAAAGGATCTAATTCGTAGAGGAAGCGCCGTAAAGATCAATTTGCGAGGTTTGGGTCCGATACAATAATAACTGCGTACTTATCTCATGTCATGATGTGAGATAAAAATTCGGAATCCACTTATGTAATAGAGTAGATCCACTAAAGAGCAGCGGTGTAGGATCAAATCCCAAAGACAGTAAGTCCTTTCTTTCGTAGACAAGAAAAGAAAATCTTTTTCAAAGATTCTATAGCAATTTATATACGAAACCGAGATAGT